ATAAAAAAATTGAATTAAAAGAACACGTAGAAACAAATAAAACAAAATAAATTAAGATATATATATATTATTTATATAAAGTATATAAAGAAATTATTATGGAGTATAAGTTATGTATTAAAGAGAATAAATTATAGCTAAATATTTATAAGAAATATTTATAATATTAACTCTAAGAGAAATTAAATAATAAACAAAGTGAATTGAAGCATCTTAGTAACTTTAGGAAAAGAAATCAAAAGAGATTCTATGATTAACGTGAGTTAAAGTAGAGCAGTCTAAAAAGTAGAACGGTAGATAAACTGTTTAAACTTTATGGGGAACCTTCCTCAAAGACTAAATATAATACATACACGTTAGTGTAAAGTACCGTAAGGGAACGATATGTAAATAGTAATTTTATAAGCAGTTCGAGGCGTAAGCTATAGAACGTACCTTTTGCATAATGGGTCACCAAGTTAACATTAGATGCAAGCGTGCATATGAAGCATGCGTAGATAAACCAAGCGTTAAAATAACGGTATAGTATCTAAAGTTAGACCCGAAGCCTAGGGATTTTACCACAATCAGGATTATAAAAGTCCGAACGGTATATTGTTGCATAAATATCCGAAGAATTGTGGTAGGTATAGTGAAAGACAACACTGACTAGGAATAGCTGGTTTTCTGCGAAACCTATGATAGTAGGCAATTTAAGTAAATATCTTAGCAGGTACAGAATTTAATCTCAGACAAGACATGTATAACTCTTTACTGGTTTATACATGTTTTATTTTGTACAAATTGGGGGATCGTGAAGATTTTATCAGTGAGTATGTAGAATCGGAATGGCAAAGATATATTTTGAATTATCAGACATAGAATGAGAAGGTTGTATGTCAAAAGGGAAACAGCCCAGAACAAGAGTTAAGGTTCCTAAATTATTAGTTAAGTGAAATTAAGAAGGTTTTTATTTGAGTCGACAAGGAGATAGGCTTAGAAGCAGCCATAATTTTATGACCTCGTAACAGAGCGCTTGTTAAGTTATAAAAGCATCGAAAATTTAACGGATCTAAACAATATACCGAAACCTTGTCCATGTTAATTTATGATAAAAATTTATTATAAATAAATGGGGTAGCAGAACGTTGGGTTATTTTAAGATTTTACTTTTTTAAAGTAAAATACAACAAATTAACCTAAGTGATAATGGTGACATGAGTAACTAAAAGAAAAAATATTCCGCCTAAAGCTTATGGATAGATTTAAGTAACGGCCTCTAAGTTTATATTACCTAAAGGTTTGAACGATGAGAAAATCTTTTTTTACTAAGGACAACATTTTTATGTGCAAAATGTGCAGGAAAAGTAGTAAATATTAAGGATTTGTTTACAAATTATATATTTGTATACAAATTAAACAACCGTACCTAGAAACTGAAACAAGTAAGCTAGTAGAGAATACGAAGGCGTAAATGAGCTAACAATCATAAAGGAACTCGGCAAAATGACTACCGTAACTTAGGGATAAGGAGGGCTCATTATTCTTGATTAATATCGAGTAAAAAGGAAGAAGCATAAAATGGTGTTGTACGACTGTTTAATTAAAACACAGCACTTTGCAGAAAGATAAAAAAATCTAAGTATAAAGTGTGATATCTGCCCGGTGCCGGCTGGTTAACAGATATACTTAAGTATATTACTACTTAAAATAGACGGAACCCCCGGTTAAAGGCGGCCTTAACGTGAGGGTCCTAAGGTAGCGAAATGCCTTGGCCGTTAAATGCGGTCTCGCATGAATGGTGTAACGATACAACAGCTGTCTCTATGATTGACTCAGTGAAATTGGAATAGCTGTGCAGATACAGCTTACCTCTAGTTAGACGAGAAGACCCTATGCAGCTTTACTGTCACTAATTATAGAATACGTTAAACAATTATCAGTTTATAAGGTAATAGATTATATAATCATGAGAACCCTTTATTTTTTTCATCGTATGAATGAATTAACTTAGGAAAACTTACTATATAATGAATATAACCCTTACTAGGTTAATTATTATTTAGTATATAGTAAAAGTTTTAGTAAGTTAACCTAGTTCAACTTTTATATCTACTTTACTGTATTTATAAAAGTAACCTTTGGTAAGGAATTATCGCTAGGAGACAGTTTATGTGGGGCACAGACCCTGTAAAGAGTAAACAGGTGTGTCTAATAATTTACAAACAATTTGTTTGCAATTTTTAATAGTTTAACTATTATTAATCATATATATTAATTATATTTATACTTAGTATAAATATAGTTATAATTAGGTAAGATTTTCACTACAGTGAAAGTAGAGATAATCAAAAATAGTATGAATTTTCTACTATTTTTTTAGTTGGAGCTTATAGCTTAACTAATGTTTTTATTATCTAAAAAGCTCAACGGCTAAATCTTGCCTTACTGTTTGATTATCTACAAATCTTACAGTTGCGTAAGCAGGGCATAGGATCACAAGATACAAAAAGGAAAGATCTTGGATTATTGGAAAAGCTACGCTAGGGATGTTTGTCCTTTAATATTCAAAAAGAATAATTAATACATATTGGGTAAATTTCAAGAATTGCTATATTAGCAGATTTGAAGCGAAATTTATTTTAACATAAATAAAATAAAAACGTTCAACGACTATAAGGTGAGTGGTTATGTAGAGTTTGAGTGATTCCCCATAGGAATCTAAAAGCTTGTAGCTGAATAGGCTAATTCTCCACAATAATCCTTTTATACTACCCAACATTTTCATTAAAAATATATTAAAAAAAATAAAAAAAAAACTCGAATTTTGTACTATATGAAAATATTTAAACATAATTTAAAAAACATTTCTGCAGGCGAAACCTCGCAGCAGCTTAAAAATACTCAGAGAGTAGTTTACTTAAAGAAAAAATACGGAGAGGTAGGAAATACTAAATATTATCCTTCCTTTACTAAAGAATGAAAAAATACTATTTACTCTTATAATAAAAATGTCTTAAAAAATATACCTGTGAATAATTTAAATATAAATAAAATTATACAAAGTTATTTTAATTTATTTTTTAAAAATTATAAAGACATAGGTAGTAAATACCTATCTGTAAGAAAAAGACGTCTTTTTTTTAGAAGAATTTATGTAAGTAACCCTGAAATTCAATATACAAATAATAAAGCTATAATAACTTTATATACTATGAATAGAGAAAAAAAAATTTTAACAAAAAAATACTTGAAAATTAATGAAACTTTAAGTAAAAAATTAATTAAACGTTATTTTGATTTATATAAAACATATATAACTAAAATACATAATATTTTAACAACAAAATATGTTTCACTTTTTGCTAAAGAAATTATAACAAAAAAGAAATATATTATTTACAAGTTAGTTTATTTAAAAAAATTTTTAAACTTAAAGAATCTTTACTCAAAAAAAATATGAAGTATTATTTTAAATAAATATTCTATTATTCATTTAAATCTTTTAAGAAAATCTTATTTGATGTATTCACTTAATCAATCTAAATTTAATAAATTAATTCTTTTACCTAGATTAAGTAATATTTTGACTAAAATAACAGGAAAAAAAATAGAATATAAAATAATTAATTTAAAATCTATTATATATAATACAGATATTTTTACAAATATTTTAGCCTTGCTAATTAAAAAAAATAAAAGAAGTACTTTAAAAAAAATATATAGTATTTTAAGTAGAGCTGAATTGCCAAAGGTAAATACAATAATTGAAAGAACTCGAATAATATCTAAAAATTATTTCTTTAACAACTATAGAGATCTAAAGATTATTTCTCTTTTTTCTCAAGGAGGGCTTCGGAACAAAAGTTCTAATAATTTAGTAGAATTAATAGATAATTTTTATAAAGATAAAGATATACATAGTATTATTTATAATACTATTCGATATAAAAATTTAGGAGGTATAAGATTAGAAGTAAAAGGTAGATTAACTACACGTTACAGATCGGATAGATCTTTATATTTTATGAAATGAAAAGGTGGATTAAAAAATATAGATTCTTCATATCAAGGTTTAAGTTCAGTTTTATTTAAAGGAAATACAAATTCAAATGTTAGTTATTCATTATCTACAACAAAACGACGTATAGGAGCTTTTGCTGTAAAAGGATGAATAGGAGCTAAATAAATTTTAGAGAAATATATTTAAATATGAAAATGAAGACATAGTCTGAACCATTTTGAGAAAAATGGAAATGAAATGATAACATAGAGAACAGGCTAATTTGCGCAAGAGTGTACATAATGAGTGCGCGGTTTGGCACCTCGATGTCGGCTTAACTTATCCTCATGGATGCAGCAACTATGTAGGGTACGACTGTTCGTCGGTTAAAAAGTTACATGAGCTGGGTTAAATACGTCGTGAGACAGTATGGTTTCTATCTTCTAGAGGGAATTAGAATAGAATAAGAGTTAACTTTTGTACGAAAGGAACAAGAAGAATTTGATCTGGGCGCAAGCTCAGATTAGAATATAGTTACTAATCCCTGGTTTACCTGTTGTTTATGTACCTAAATATTAAATATATATTTATATATATTTGTAGAATACTACATAAGGATGTTTCCTTCACAAGGATAAATGATGATATAAGCACGGCAGGAAAGCTAAATTGGTTAAAGAGAAGTGCTGAAAGCATAGAGGCACGAAACTTTTCTTAATATATTTCTTAAATATGCGTAGTATAATACTACGAAGATAGGCTTTATCCGTAAGAATCTAGAGATTTGTAAGAATAAAGTACTAAGATAATAAATAACTACTTATAAATATATCCTTTATTTTTGTTTTTTTGTTTTTGTTTGGTTAGCATAAAAGTAATGCAATTGTTTTGTAAACAATAGACACAAGTGCGATACTTGTACTGAGCTATTATAGTTAAAGTGCAAATAGTATTAATTTAGTTTATATTGTATTGTGTATATTATTCTTACTATTAGTATTAGATTAATACACTACCAAAAAGGTGATAGTAAGAATGATGAAAATGATAAATTAACAAATTGTCAATAGTAAAGCAATACTGGGCTAAATATAGCTTTACAAATTATTACTATTTTTCTTTAGTTCCTCTTATAATTCAATAGGATTTACTTGAGGTCAGATTTTTTTATTAAAAAATTTAAGCTTTGTGAATTAGTATAAGATAAGATGTTCATGATAAATTTTTATATTAGGTATCTATATAATTTTTATACTGAAGCGTAATGGCGTTAAAGCGGCTGAAAAAAAAATTACCGAAGTATAAACAGATAAAATTTACTAACTGATTAGGTTTTGTATAAATATACTAAGATTAATATATAATTATTTAATATGAATATATATTTCGTGAATAATATATTATCGTTAGGACTAGTAGTCAAGTGGTTAAGACATAGCCCTTTCACAGCTATTACCGCAGGTTCGAAACCTGTCTAGTCTAAGCGGGTTAGTGTAATAGTAAACATATTCGGCTCATGATCGAAAGATAGCGAGGTGCAAGTCCCCTACCCGCGTAAAAAAAATCAAATTTTTAGTTATATTATGTTATGTTAATCTAAGTGCTTAATTTATATCATAATACAAATAAAATAAACAGATTATGGCCGAATGGTAAGGTGCCCTGTTTGGGACAGGGACTATATGAGTTCGAATCTTATTGATCTGATAAAATCATTGAATAATTTTAATTGTAAAATTATGTAAAGGGTTATAGCTTAATCGGTAAAGCATACTGCTCATGACAGTACTTATATGTGTTCAAGTCACTTTAGCCCTAAAGTTTTACATTAATTATACTATAAATATATGTATTTAGATAGGTCCAAGTGGTGAAATTGGTAAACACAACGAACTTAAGCTTCGTTGACATTTAGTCTTGGAGGTTCGAGTCCTTCCTCGGACAAGCTAAATATGTATATAAAATAATAATCAATAAAATAATATGATTTTATTATCTAAAGAAATAAAATAGGGGATATAATTCAATGGTAGAATACTGACTTTGCACGTCAGTAGTCTAAGTTCGAGTCTTAGTATCTCCAAAATAAGCTTCTGTAGCTCAACGGTAGAGCGAAACATTGAAGCTGTTTAGGTTATAAGTTCAAATCTTATCGGGAGCAAAAAGGGATTTTAGTATAATGGTGAATGCATAGGACTTTTAATCCTCAAAATATAGGTTCGAATCCTGTAAGTCTCATAACTTATTATATAAATAACTTATATTTAATAAAAGGTAATTTTCTTTTTAAGTTTTTTTACCATGTATAGAGTAAAAAATTACAACATGTAAAGACAAAAATACTTAAAGGAGGAAAATCTTATATTTACTCTTAAATAGTATTTATTAAAAATAGATATAGTTTATTTGCCAACTTATGGTAATATACATAAGATAAAGTTTTAAAAGAACTTTTTTATATAAATACTGTATTTAAAATATTATAGTTTAATACGGATATGCTGAAATGGTAAACAGACCTTGTTTAGGCCAAGGTGACGAAAGTTTTGTGTGTTCAAGTCGCACTATCTGTAGAAAAGGTTTTGTCTAGTTTGTTTTATTTATATAAGCATAATGTAAAATAGATTAGATATTTATTAAATCATCATTAAACTCTGTATAAATTCAAATATTTATATAAAACAAATCTGCAAACTCTTTGTGATAAATCACAAATTAGATTTGGTTCGAATTCTACTTTAGCTCATTTAATCTTTAGAGTTAAATATATTAAATAGTCAACCTATTAATACGAACACTCAATTAGGCATTGAGAACTATATTTATAATCTATTTCATACATTTATAAAGGGGGGGTATGTGTAATGAGTTCTTTAGATAATCCTGAACAATAAAACTTAAATAACATCTAAAAACAACATTTATAAAAGAACACTTAGAAAGAACACTTATAAAGAACACTTAGAAAAAAAAAAGTTCGAAAGAAATAATTCAATCTTTATATTTATATTTTAGTTTAAATTTCGAGTTGACTAATAGGTAAGTCCTAAATTTTTGGTATTTACCCATGAGTGTTCGAATCACTCCTCGAAAAATTTTATACATTTCTATTTATTACTTACTTAGATTTGATTAATGACTTAAATCACAAAAATTACTGAAATATCAGATTAAAATAATAAAGATAAATAATAAATAGTTGCAAGTTAAATAATAAATAAAAAAAAAACATATTATGATTAAGCATTAAGATAAGAGTATTTACAGCTTGCTTATTTTATAAATAAGACTTATTATTTATAAAAGTTTTTGTAAATTAATAAATGCATAAAGAATATTCTTCATAAATTATAAGTGATTTCTCAAGAAAATAAGAATTCTCAACAAAATTTATCTTTAGAGCTAAGATCTCAGATGTCAATGGGTACAGAAAGATGATTTAATTCAACTAATGCTAAAGATATTGGAACTTTATATTTAATATTTGGTCTTTTTTCAGGTTTATTAGGTACAGCTTTTTCAGTTTTAATTAGATTAGAACTAAGTGGACCAGGTGTTCAATTTATAGCTGACAATCAACTTTATAACAGTATTATAACAGCTCATGCTATATTAATGATATTCTTCATGGTCAACAAATGAAGACTATTTAGTCATAATTTTCACACAACCTCTCAAATTTTTAATAACCAAACTAATAATATTCTAATAACTGACGGTGGTAAGCAAAAACATGACAACCAAAATAACAATAATATACCTAAATATAGTAAAGTATATGTGGAAAACCCTTATGCTAATAGAAAAGTTCTCCTGAAAATAGCTAAAAATCAAAAAGGTGTTTATGTATGAGAAGATAACAAGCATGCTTATGTAGGACATTCTATTAATCTATATAATAGAATAAGTTCTTATTTTATGCCCTCTATACTTAATACTAAAGCACGTAAAGTGTTAGGTTATTTCAATAAACATGGTTTTAATAACGTCAATTTAACTCTATACATTATGGATGAAAAGTGTACTTTAGACGAAGTAGTCAAATTAGAGCAACACTTTATTGATACATTAAAACCAAGCTTAAATGTTGATCTAGTAGCAAATGGTTCTGGTTATCATCAACCGATGAGTCAGGAAATACGGGATATATTGCGTAAACAAATAGGTACTCCTGTGTACATTTATAATTCAGAAGATTTTGCTTTATTATACATATTTGAGTCAAAACAACATATGTACAATACAATTAAAATTCATCATAAAACTTTAAGTAATTGTTTAGATAGTGGTGATTTGTTTTTAGATAGCTTTTTCTTTTCTATAGAAATGATAGAAGAATCAGAAAATACTAATTTTTTAAGTATAGAAGAAATAACAGAATTAGTTTCTAACAAACGAAAATTATACAATGTTAAACATCCCGCATCTAAAACTATATTAGCTAAATTTAAGGGTGATTCAAGTAAGGATCTTGAATTCCCATCGTTAAATAGTTTAGCTAATCATTTAAAAGGAGATCGTCAAATTATTAGAGAATATTTAAAAGGTGAAAAACCTGGTTATTACAGAGGAAAGTGGGAATTTACATATAAAGATTAAATAGAAAGGCATGGCCGGGTTAAGTAGAAATATTTAACTTTCTTTTCACTATATGCTGGAATCTCTTTAGAGCCTTTAGAACTAGTACCGCGGACTACAAAATAGCAGTGGGATACAGTGACATTTTAAAGGATTAGACAATCAGCAGGAAACCAAAAATAAGAAATATTCTTCTTATCTAGTAGGTTCCTCAGAGACTACACGTGAAATATCTTAATAAGTAAAACATTTACTTAAAGATAAAGATATAGTCCGTTCATCTTCGAAAGATTATGTGTAAAACGTATGCCTGCATTAATAGGAGGTTTTGGTAATTTTTTATTACCATTAATGGTAGGTGGTCCTGATATGGCATTCCCTAGATTAAATAATATTAGTTTCTGATTATTACCACCTAGTTTATTATTATTAGTCTTTTCTGCTTGTATAGAAGGTGGTGCAGGTACAGGATGAACACTTTACCCTCCTTTATCTGGATTACAAAGCCATAGTGGACCTAGTGTAGATCTGGCAATTTTTGCCTTACATTTATCAGGTATAAGTAGTCTATTAGGTGCTGTAAATTTTATAACAACAATAGCTAATATGAGAACACCAGGTATAAGATTACATAAATTAGCTTTATTCGGGTGAGCTGTTATAATAACAGCGGTATTATTATTATTAACTTTACCGGTATTAGCTGGAGCTATTACAATGATTTTAACAGATAGAAATTTTAATACTTCATTCTTTGAAGTAGCAGGTGGAGGAGACCCTATATTATTCCAACATCTATTCTGATTTTTCGGTCACCCTGAAGTGTATGTTTTAATTTTACCTGGTTTTGGTATAATTAGTACAGTTATATCTGCAAGTTCAAATAAACCAGTGTTTGGTTACATAGGTATGATTTATGCTATGATGTCTATAGGTATATTAGGATTTATAGTTTGATCACATCATATGTTTACAGTTGGATTAGATGTAGATACTAGAGCTTATTTCACTGCTGCTACAATGATTATAGCTGTACCGACAGGTATTAAAATATTCTCTTGATTAGCAACTTGCTACGGAGGATCTATAAAATTAACACCACCTATGCTTTTTTCTTTAGGATTTGTATTTTTATTTACTGTAGGGGGATTAAGTGGTGTAGTATTAGCTAATGCTACACTTGATATAGCATTTCACGATACATATTATGTTGTTGCTCAAATGGGCCTAAAGGATATTTTTTATTCTTTAGATATTGACTATATGCTGGAAATTATACTGTTAGTTAATTATTTACTATTTATAACTTATTATCTACGAAATAATCTAGATCAAAAAAGAAACTACTTTCTTTTAAATAGTCAAAAGAATAATTCTACTATATCTAATAAAGATATTGGTATACAATCAGCAGAAAACTATAAAGGATTCTCAGAGACTATACGTCAATTATTAAAATTCAAAAAAAATACAAAAAACAATGAGCCTTCCGATATCAAATTTTTTTCTTGATTAGCCGGGATAATAGATGGAGGAGGTAACTTTAAAATAAAAAAAGATATTTTTGGTAATTTATTGTTTATTAGTTTAGAAATAAAAGTCCATAATCGAGATTTAAGAATATTAACACGTATTCAAAATAAATTACATACAGGTCAAATAAAAATTCAAAAAAAAAAATCTTGTTTAATAATTTCTGATAAAATAGCTATCTATTCTTTAATTAATAATTTAAATGGACTAATAAGAATTAAATTAAATACTTTTAAAAAAGTTTGTTTATTAAATAATATAGTCATACTAGAACCAAATTATATAATTCCAGCTAATGATCCATATTTTGGAGGATTAGTAGATATAATTGGTTCTATTCATTTCAATTTTACTTGTAATAGAATAGAATGTTCTTTAAAATTTAAATATGATATATCTACTTCTAAATTATGTTTAGATTTTGTTGTACCTTACTATAAACCATCTAAAGTTTATGGTTTAAATTCTTTAAATTTATATAAAGATATAAATTTTAAATTTAAAACTGTGAAAGGTATGATATACTTATATAATTATTTTATGGAAAATAGATTATATTCAGATTATAAATTTTATAGAGTAAGTAAAATAAAAGATTTTATAATGATAAGAAACTATAAATATTCGGATTATAATAGTATAGAGTATATACTTTACTCTAAATTTTTATTAAATTGAATCCAATATAAAAATCCTTTATGAAATAAAGTTTTTTTTATTCGTAAATTAAATAAAGATATAGTCCTTAATTTACAAAGCTCAGTTTTTAACTTAGAATTTCTATTAACTACAATTTGTATTAAATTTTTAATACCCTTATTTATTTTAACTATAAACAAGTTAATTCGTGTTGTTTACAATTGTTTAGTATTTAATAATAAATATTTTTTGTTGTTTATTCTTGATCTATTTAAATATAAAAATCCTTCGTGAAAAGTTAAAATTGATTATGCTTTAGATCAATTAATATTATATGTGTTTAAAGATATACAAAAGCTAAATCCTTTTGTTTTTATTATATTCAGTATATTCATATATTACAATAGTATATCTTATAATTATCTAATTGACTTACTTTGTGTAATATTACTTAATATAAGTGCTTTTATTATGTTAATTAGAATAACCAAATTTTATATTTTTAATTTAAAATATATAGATAAACTAGATAATAAAACTTTTAATTATTTCCTTATTAAGTATATGTTTTTTGTTTTAATTTTATTAACTGCATGTTTATTAATAATTCTTTTAAATAAATTTGTTAATAAATTAACAGATATTTTAATTAATCGTGTAGTTAATTATATATTAAATATAAAAAATTTCAATTCAGGTAATTCTTGAAATCTTAAAAAATTATTTTTTCAAGACAATAAGCAACCTCCTAAAGGGTCTAGAGATTTTTTTTTTGATAGTGGCTCCACTAAAAAAAAGAAAACACATAAAGATATAACAAAAAAAGCCTTAGAAATGAAAGATAAAGTAATAAATATTCAAAATGAAAAATTATTAAATACTAATGGTATAATTATAGAAAATAAACAATTTTATGGTAATAGAAAATGGGATAAAACTATATTCATAGAAGAAAGACCTCAATTATCTATACCCCAACAACTTGATAGGGTTAAAATTGAATATGAAGCTTACGATAATCAAGAAAAAAAATTTAAATTTACTATTAATAATATTAATAGTAATAAAGAAAACTTTTATCCGAAAGAATCAATAAGCTTATTTAAAGAATACATACAAATTATAAAAGGTTTAAAAATTAATCTTAAATCTATGGAAACAAATTTAAAAAAACGTAAAAAATAAAAATTATTGCATTTTCACTATGTTTTAAGTATGGGAGCTGTTTTCGCTATGTTTGCTGGATGATATTTCTGAATACCAAAAATAATAGGATTAAATTATAATTTTAATTTAGCAAAAATACAATTCTGATTACTATTTATAGGAGTAAATCTTACATTTTTCCCTCAACATTTCTTAGGTCTACAAGGTATGCCGCGTAGAATTAGTGATTATCCCGATGCTTTTGCAGGGTGAAATTTAATAAGTAGTGTTGGATCTATAGTAAGTGTAATAGCTGCATGATTATTCATGTATATTATTTATTTACAATTAGTAGAAGGAAAAATTGCAAGTCGTAATCCTTGATATATACCTGGATTTTATACAGATATCCTTCAAGCAAATTTAAACAGAACTTATTCTAGTTTAGAATGAGGCTTATCTAGTCCACCCAAACCGCACGCTTTTGTAAGTTTACCACTACAAAGTAATATAAATATTTTTTAATTAGAATAAATATATAAAGGTTTATAAATTTACTTTTTTTTAAGCTAAAAATTGCAGTTAAAATTAAAGTTTCTATTGATCAATGGTAGAGGTTAGTAGTTAATATTCTTATAGACCTTCAATTGATCTTAAGGTCAAAAATAAGTAGTATCACTTATGATATAAATAATACTGTATTTTAAACTTTTCGAAAAAATAACTTTTATTGGATAAAACTCGTAAGAATATCCTTACTGTGTTGATATCTAAATAACAATCAATTTTAGATAATCTTTAACTGAAATCAATATAGTTTTTAAATATTAAATTTAAACTTAAAATAATTTAAATAGTATAACTAGGTATAAGTATTTCTACCTGTTTACTAATTTTTTATTTCGTATTTGGTTTTAGTTATGGATAGTTAGCTAACAGTTTTTTAGTATTAAATTATATTATATTTTTCATGTAATATAAGGTGAATATAGCTTAATCGGTAAAGTAACTATTTGTGGCATAGTCGTTCCTGGTTCAAGTCCAGGTTTTCACCCTTGATCTTAAATTATAAGTAAGCCTATTTAGTTTAACGGTTAAAACCTTAATTTCATACATTAAAGATGAGAGTTCAATTCTCTCTTTAGGCTAAAATATGTTATTAACTTCTCTTTTATCTCTTCTACTTTCTAATGCCGTTAATACAAGACGTGATATAGCAATTTTATATAATAGAATTGTTATGCTTATTTTAATTTATTGTATCTTAAATGATATGTCCTCTTTAACTGTAATCACTAAAGGTATAGGTTTACATGGAGGTTTATTATTAATTACAAATATTACGCAAATATTTCACATATTTGTATTTGTAGTTAGTATATTTATACTAGTTACAACAAGTTTTTATCCTAGAAAAGTCTGAGTACCTGAATATTCATCTATAAAAGATGTAATATTGCATACATTTGTTTATTATAATACAAAAATTATAAATAAAATGGGAGAACATTTGAAAATAATAGAATACCCTTTAATTTTATTATTTGTAATAACAGGTGCAATATTTTTAATGTCTACTAATGATTTAGTTTCTATTTTTCTTGCGATAGAATTACAAAGTTATGGTTTATATATATTAAGTACTATATATAGAAATTCAGAACTATCTACTACAGGTGGGTTAATTTACTTTTTATTAGGAGGATTAAGTTCATGTTTTATTTTACTAGGTACTGGTTTATTGTACGCAAATTCAGGTACTACTAGTTTAGATAGTTTATATATTATAACTAGTATAAGTGATATAAACGTAACAGATTTATGATATAAACCTTATTATATTAATCTTTCTTTAATCTTATTTACTATAGGATTTTTATTTAAAGTAAGTGCTGCACCATTCCATTTTTGATCTCCGGATGTTTATGATGCTATACCTACTATAGTAACAACTTTTGTAGCAATAGTATCTAAAATTTCTATATTTATATTATTATTGCAATTAGTATATTATACAAATACTAATTTCTCTGTAGGTCAGGGATCCATGAATTGAACATTTATATTGTTGATGAGTTCATTATTTTCTTTACTTGTTGGTACTATAGTTGGTTTAACTCAATTTAGAATAAAAAGATTATTCGCCTATAGTACTATATCTCATGTAGGTTTTATGTTATTAGCTTTAGGTATATCTAGCGTTGAATCTACTCAAGCTTTTATATTTTATTTAACACAATATACTATAAGTAATTTAAATGCCTTTATTATTTTAATAGCTATAGGATTTTCTTTATATTGTTATACAAGTGATAATAAAGAATATGAACAGTTAATAGATAAAACAAATTCACCTATACAATTAGTAAGCCAATTAAAAGGTTATTTTTATATAAATCCTGTATTAGCCTTAAGTTTAGCTATTACTATTTTTTCTTTTGTAGGGGTTCCCCCTTTAGTTGGATTTTTTGGTAAACAGATGGTATTAAGCGCAGCTTTAGATAAAGGTTTAATTTTTTTATCTTTAGTTGCAATATTAACTAGTGTTATAGGTGCTATATATTACTTAAGTTTAATTAAAGAAATGTTTTTCAGTTTACCTGATTATAAAGTTAATACTTTATTAGTAAATTTAACATTAAAAGGTAATGTTTTAGGTAGCTACGCTAAGCCTTCCTCTAAACAAAATAACACAAACATTAAAAATATTAATTTTAATTACAGTAATATAGTTATATCTAGTCCGATATCTTTTGTTATTTCAATTATTACACTAACAATTTTATTATTTTTATTTATAAATAAAGAATGACTAAGCATGGGTACCATATTGGTACAAGTATTATTTAATAATTAAATGAGTAGCGTAACTTTACTTTTTGTATTTGTATCTATTTTAACTATAGTTTTTTTACTTCTTAATTTTTTATTAGCTCCACATAACCCCTATCAAGAAAAATATAGTATTTTTGAATGTGGATTTCACAGTTTTCTTGGACAAAATAGAACACAATTTGGTGTAAAATTTTTTATTTTTGCTTTAGTTTATTTATTACTAGACCTAGAAATATTAGTTATATACCCTTTTGGTTTAAGTGGCTATGAAAATGGTACTTATGGTTTATTAATTGTACTTATATTTATATGTATAATTACTGCAGGATTTGTATTTGAATTAGGTAAAAGTGCTTTAAAAATAGATAGTAGACAATCTAATGTTTATTTTTATAAATCGAAAAAATTTATTAATACATTTAGTGCTTGTGGAAATGAAAATGAATAAGAATCTAAATATAAAAATGGAAATATCCAAAATAAACTTATGTAGCTTAACGGGTAGAGCGAAACATTAAAATTGTTTAAGGTATAGGTTCAAATCTTATCATAAGTTATGGGGAACTACAAAATACAAAATATAAACTTATATAATTTAAACTTAGAGAATTTTTTCAGGGAAAAATTCCAATTAGTTTTCGATTTCCTTACTCCCCGGTTGGATATAGATACTATTATTTCTCCTTTAATTATTATTATTATTACTTTATTTTCCTTTATAGTATTTTTTATACTATTTAATAAAATACATGAACTTCTTAATCCTATACCTGTTCTTACTCCAAATCAAATAAAAGCAAGAGGTGATGATGATGACACGTTTGATAGGATAATAAGAAAATTAAATCTACAAATGGTATCAAACCAGTTACAAGCTAACTACCTTCCGTTTAATTATGATGAATTTTCTTCAAATAGTGGTAGACGTCTAACTGGGCCTGAACGAGCTAAGTTTGAAGAAATAGTAGCTACTAGTTTTTTAAATAATGGAAAGTACAGGCTTACATATAGGATGGATACAGGAACTAATACTATGATACTACGTCTTACAGCCGTAGCTAATGGGAGAATTGCAATATCAAACCCTGAGTTATTATGAATGGTTATACAAGCTAAAGAAGACAAAACTTGAAGATGTATACCAGTTCCCCCAAAACCAGAAAATTCCTAATTTCGCTAATATTGAAAATATTTTTTAAGTTTGCTAAGATTATATAAGCAGGTATAAGTTAATGGTAGACTAGCTGACTTCCCATGCGGTAAGCGTCAGTTCGAATCTGGTTACCTGCAATAATAATAATTTTGACTTCTTCTAAAAATAAATATAAAACTTTTCGTTATATTTTATATGTAATTTTTAATAGAAAAAAAATTTAAATTAAAAAGTGTTAAATCCAAAATTGAAAAGTAAGTTTTTATAGCTCAATGGTAGAGCAAGGATACTATTAATATTCTGGTAGATGTTCGATTCATCTTAGAAGCTAAACTAGGTATATACTTAAGCAGAAAAATTACCAGTTTTTATTACTTTATGTTTATGCCTAGTATAAAGATCATAAATATTTTCTGAGTATATTTCAAAGAATATAAAGAAAAATATGTTACAATCATCTAAAATAATTGGTGCAGGATTAGCTACTGTAGGTTTAGCAGGTGCAGGTGTAGGAATAGGAGTAGTGTTTGGGTGTTTAATTATAGGTGTAGCCAGAAATCCTTCATTAAAAAATCAATTATTTTCATACTCTATTTTAGGTTTTGCTTTTTCTGAAGCAACTGCATTATTTGCTTTAATGATGGCATTATTATTATTATATGTAGCTTAGGTTATAAGTTTTATATAAATTTCATAAACAAAACAGCAAGCAATTATAGATTAGATTTATAAATATAGATAAATAATTTATAGTTGCTTAGCTAAATATCTTAAATGTAAATAAAGTACCTTTAATATTATACAGATTATAAATAAGGGATAAAAAAGTTATAAACTAAAAATGTTATTTACTACGTATTTTTTTGATGCACCAGTAGCTTGAGGATTATATTTTCAAGACAGTGCAACTCCACAAATGGAAGGGTTAATAGAATTACATGACAATGTTATGTATTATCTAGTTTTAATATTATTTGCAGTAGGTTGAGTGTTATTTTCTATTATGTGAAATTTCGTTGGTGCATATATGTCTCATAAATATTTAAACCATGGTACTTTAATAGAATTAATTTGAACTGTAACTCCGGCTATAATATTAATACTTATTGCCTTTCCTTCTTTTAAATTATTATATTTAATGGATGAGGTAAATGATCCTTCAATGACTATTGTTTCAGAAGGACACCAATGATATTGAAGTTACCAATATCCAGACTTTTTAAATTCTGATGGAGAATCTATTGAATTTGATTCTTATATTGTTCCAGATTCAGATTTAGAGGAAGGTACTTTAAGATTATTAGAAGTAGATAACCGTGTTAGAATACCAATAAAAACACACGTAAGAGTTGGAATAACATCTGGTGATGTTATTCATTCTTGAGCTTGTCCTTCTTTAGGGATTAAAGCTGACGCATATCCAGGGAGACTTAACCAAGTGAGCCTTTTCCTTACAAGGGAAGGAGTATACTATGGACAATGTTCTGAAATTTGTGGTATTCTACATAGTTCTATGCCTATTGTTGTGGAAGGTTGTAGCTTACAATCATTTGTTCAATGATTATACCAAAGTTAATTATATACTTCTGAGTAAAATTATTATATATACAAAAATAAAAAAAATGATGGAAATATTACTTATAACATTCCAATTAAGATGATGATCCATTTATAAATCATCATCAATCTACCACAATATAGATATGTGATGAATAATAGGTCTATTAGGGAAAATTTTTCTTTTCCTAAAGGACTTTACACTTTTGTTAAAAGACTTTACGCTAAAAAATTTGTTAAGTACTTTATACGCAGATTATTGAATTCCTAATGTAGATTATTTAAAGGAATTTATAAAGTCTTCATTAGAAATCTTAAAAGATTTTAATTATAGTACAGACTTTATACATGGACATCTTAATACTATAAGAGAGTTAATGCCTTCTTTTGACTTTTCAACAGAAAATAGTTTTATGGCATTTTGCTTATTTGAAATTATTTCTTGATTATTTTCTTTACATTGCGCGGATTTTTTTGGTCAAACGTACGTTTATATGGGTGAATTTAACCAGTATGGTTTATCAGATTTAGGTGAAAACTATTCTCATTTATTTAGTGATAATGCTGGAAGTAATCCAGGAAGTCCAGTAAACAGTCCAGGAAGTTCAGGAAGTATAGGAAGTTCAGGAAGTATAGAAAGTAAAACTTGCCTTGAAACAGTGCATGAAGTTATTCAAAGTAGAGGATCTGAAAAAATGCCACATAAACGAACTATTTTTGAGGAAATGTCAAACGGGCAAAGCGTAAGTTCTGTACTCCAGGATCTTCAGTATAAGTATAGACCTGATTCTGAAAAGCATGACCTTCTATCTAAATTGGCTAATCAAGCACAAGAATTTGTTGTAGAGGCAAAAAAGGGAGATATTCCTCGTAGTATTACAGATAGTTACTGACAATCTGAAGACTTTAAACTTACTAATGACGAATACAAAGAATTGAAGAGATTAACTGTAGAATCAAAAGATAATAAAGTAAATAATACAAATTTGTTTAGAATGCTACCTAATGGTAAAATTTCTGCTCAATTTTCAAATAAAGAACTTCACGTTAATCAATTTTTACTGAAATGGTTAAATGAAAGAATGAATATGTAATATTAAGTTCTATTATTTAGAATTCGTACATACGAATTTTTTACAGGGTGACCTTCAAGTCCTATTTAATAATTTTGATTACAATTTAAAAAATTTTTTTAAGGGTATTTTATACTAACTTAAAAAAAAAAGGTATTAGTTTAATGGAAAAACATGATATTACGGCTATCTAAATTATAGTTCGAGTCTATAATACCTTTATATAGTTAATATTTCTATTTATTTAATATAATATAAATAGTTCTATCTATATATGTATGTATAAAATATACAATGAATGTATGAATAATTTGCAAAATAAAAAAGAAAAGAAAATGAATTTAACTTTAGTACTTTTTTTAATAGGAGTTTTAGGCTTCGTATTTAATAGAAAAAATATAATATTAATGCTTATTTCTATTGAAATAATGCTATTATCTATAACATTTTTAATATTGGTAAGTTCTATACATATAGACGATATTATAGGACAAACTTATGCTATATATATTATAGTTGTTGCAGGAGCAGAATCTGCTATAGGTTTAGCAATTTTAGTAGCTTTTTATAGACTAAGAGGAAGTATTGCAATTGATTATAAATAATGTATTTAAGTATAATAATATTACCTTTATTAGGATCTATAGTATCCGGGTTTTTTGGTAGAAAAGTCGGTGTGACAGGTAGTCGTATTTTAAGTTGTTTAAGTATAATAACAACAACAATATTAGCTATTATTAGCTTTTTCGAAGTAGGATTTAATAATAATCCAGTTTCAATAAATTTATTTAAATGATTAGATAGTGAATCATTTAATATAGTATGAAGTTTTCAATTTGATAGTTTAACAGTATCAATGTTAATCCCAGTATTAATAATTAGTTCTTTGGTTCATTTTTATTCTATAGGATATATGAGCCATGATCCTCATAATCAAAGATTTTTTAGTTATTTAAGTTTATTTACTTTTATGATGATTATATTAGTAACAGGAAATAATTTTTTATTAATGTTTGTAGGCTGAGAAGGTGTAGGGGTATGTTCATATCTTTTAGTTAGTTTTTGATTTACTAGAATTGCCGCAAATCAAAGCTCTATGTCTGCATTTTTAACAAATAGAGTTGGAGATTGTTTTTTAACAATCGGTATGTTTGTTATATTATGATCTTTAGGTAATTTAGATTATAGTATAGTATTTTCACTATCTCCTTATATTAATGAAAATATAATAACTATTATAGGTATATGTTTATTAATAGGAGCTATGGCTAAAAGTTCTCAAGTAGGTTTACATATATGATTACCTATGGCTATGGAAGGTCCAACACCAGTATCTGCTTTAATTCATGCAGCTACAATGGTTACAGCTGGAGTTTATTTATTAATACGTTCATCTCCTTTAATAGAATATAGTTCAACTGTTTTATTAATATGTTTATGATTAGGAGCTGTTACTACTGTATTTAGTTCTTTAATTGGTTTATTCCAACAAGATATAAAAAAAATTATAGCCTATTCTACTATGAGTCAATTAGGTATGATGGTTATAGCTATAGGATTATCTTCATATAATATAGCAATATTCCATTTAATAAATCATGCTTTTTATAAAGGATTATTATTTTTAGGAGCAGGAGCTGTAATACACGCTGTTGCAGATAACCAAGATTTAAGAAAATATGGTGGATTAATTTCATTCTTACCTTTAACTTATACAGTTATATTAATGGCTAGTCTTAGTTTAGTAGCTTTCCCTTTTATGACAGGTTTCTTCAGTAAAGACTTTATATTAGAATCAGCCTATGGTCAATATAATTTTAGCAGTATAAATGTTTACGTTATTGCTGTTATAGGTGCTATTTTTACTACATTATATTCAGTGAAAGTTCTATATTTAACTTTCTTAACAAATCCTAATGGACCTGTGAATTATTATAAAAATGCACACGAAGGTGATATATTCATGAGTTTACCTTTAGTTATACTAGCAATATTTTCTGTATATTTTGGATATATAACTAAAGATATATTTATAGGGATAGGTTCAGGATTTTTTGCCGATAATAGTATATATATTCATCCTTTACATGAAATATTAATTAATACTGAATTTGCTGTACCTACTATTTTTAAATTATTACCTTTTATATTAACTATTTTATTTTCAAGTATAGGTATAATATATTCTGAATTTTTACCTAGTTCAGTTACAAACTTTAAATTTTCGAATTTAGGGTATTATGTATTCGGTTTTTTTAATCAACGTTTCTTGATTGAATATTTCTATAATAAATATATAGTAGATGTAACTTTGAATCTAGGAAGTCAAACTACTAAAATACTAGATAAAGGTAGTATCGAATGAGTTGGTCCTTATGGTATATATAAAATTATGATTTGAATAAGTAAAACTGTATCTAGTTTAAGTAAAGGAGTTGTAACTGATTACGCTCTTTACATTTTATTAGGTATATGTTTTTATTTATCTATGTTTAGTTTTATTACAACTTCATTTGATTCAGTTAGTTTTATTATAATATCAAGTATAACTTTATTATGTCTTGATTATAAAGTTACATCTTAAAAAATCTCACAAGAGTAGCTTATTTTAATTATGCAATATTTTACATGATAATTATAGTTATAATTGTGGATTTATACTTAAAATAAAAAATATAAATAAATAATTAAAAGAACATATAGAAACAAACAAATACAAAAACTTGTAGTATAATAAAAAAAAAATTGTTGAAAGAAAATATTTGACTATTTAAACCACTTTAGATTGATCACTGTCTATAATCTGTATAGAGTTAAGTTATAATTTTTTACTTTAGTTATAAAGATCTTTCTGTATATAGTACTTAGCTTTAAGGGTGAATAAAGTGTAATGTTTTAAGTGAAAATTTTAGTTATTAGCGTGCGGATTTTGAAAACTCATCCTTTTTTAAAATTAGTGAATGCATATGTAATTGATCATTCACAACCAACTAATATAAGTTATTTATGAAATTTTGGTTCATTATTAGGTGTTTGTTTAATAATACAAATAATAACAGGTGTTACTTTAGCTATGCACTATAATCCTAGTGTAGCTGAAGCATTTAATTCTGTAGAACATATTATGCGTGATGTAAATAATGGGTGATTAATTCGTTATTTACACAGTAATACAGCGTCAGCTTTCTTCTTTTTAGTTTATTTACATATAGGTAGAGGTTTGTATTATGCATCATATAGAGCTCCAAGAACATTAGCTTGAGTTTTAGGTGCAATAATACTTATACTTATGATGGGTATAGGTTTCTTGGGTTATGTACTTCCCTATGGACAAATGTCTTTATGAGGAGCCACAGTTATCACTAATTTAATTAGTGCTATACCTTGAATAGGACAAGATATAGTTGAATTTATTTGAGGAGGTTTTTCTGTAAACAATGCAACATTAAATAGATTCTTTGCTTTACACTTTGTATTACCTTTTGTATTAGCTGCCTTAGTATTAATGCATTTAATAGCTGTTCACGAATCAGCTGGAGCTAGTAATCCTTTAGGTGTTCCAGGTTATTATGATAGAATACCATTTGCTCCTTATTACTTATTTAAAGATTTAATAACTATATTTATTTTTATATTTGTTTTAAGTTTATTTGTATTCTTTATGCCTAATGTTTTAGGTGATAGTGAAAATTATGTAATGGCTAACCCTATGCAAACACCAGCTGCTATAGTACCTGAATGATATTTATTACCTTTCTATGCTATATTAAGATCTATTCCTAATAAATTATTAGGTGTAGTTGCTATGTTTGCAGCTTTAGTTGTTATATTAGTTTTACCTATTACTGATTTAGGTGTTACTAAAGGTTTACAATTCAGACCTCTAAGTAAAATAGCTTTCTATTTATTTGTAGCAAACTTTTTGGTATTACAACAATTAGGAGCAAAACACGTAGAAAGTCCATTTATAGAATTTGGACAAATAAGTACTGCATTATATTTTGCTCATTTTTTAATTATAGTACCTGTAGTTAGTATTATTGAAAATACTTTAGTTGAATTATCAACTAAACATATATAAACTTATATTAAAATATATATGTATAATCAATTTATATATAGATAATATAAAGATTTTGAATGTATAAGGTATACACTGTGATTGCAAATCATTAGTATGAGGTTCGATTCCTCCAAGGTCTTATAATTGTCCCTTTATTCATATTAAGCTAAAATATTATATTGAATTATAATAATTCTTATTAGCTCAATGGTAGAGCATAATACTTCTAATATTATGATTTTGGTTCGACTCCAGAATAAGATTAATTATTAAATAACTATAGAGTTAATTTTTACATATTTATCCTATAGTTATTAATTTCTAAAAAATTAAATTTAAATTGAATGAACACAAATGTAAAAATTTAATAATAAAAAAAAAATGAACAAATAATTCAAGACTAACCAATAAACAAAAATGTCTAAAACTATTATATCTCTTATTGAAAATTTACTATTAATGTTGCCAGCTTTATTAGTAGTAGCTTATGTAACAGTCGCTGAAAGAAAAACTATGGCTAGTATGCAAAGAAGATTAGGTCCTAATGCTGTAGGGTATTATGGTTTAATGCAAGCGTTTGCCGATGCATTAAAGTTAATTTTGAAAGAATATGTTGCACCAACACAATCTAATTTAATTTTATTTTTTTTAGGTCCAGCTATCACCTTAATATTTTCTTTATTAGGATATGCTGTAATACCATATGGTCCTGGTTTATCTTTAGGTGATATGGAATTAGGTATATTATATATGTTAGCAGTATCATCTTTAGCTACTTATGGTATATTATTAGCGGGATGAAGTGCTAATAGTAAATATGCCTTTTTAGGTTCTTTAAGAAGTACTGCTCAACTAATTAGTTATGAATTAGTATTAAGCTCTGTATTGTTAATTATAATAATGATAACAAATAGTTTAAATTTAAGCATTAATGTACAATTTCAGAAAATTATTTGATTAGGTATACCTTTATTTTTTATATTAATAATTTTTTTTATTGGTTCTGTAGCGGAAACAAATAGAGCTCCTTTTGATTTAGCTGAAGCTGAATCGGAATTAGTTAGTGGATTTATGACTGAACATGCTGCAGTTATATTTGTATTCTTTTTTTTAGCGGAATACGGTAGTATTGTATTAATGTGTATATTTACAAGTATATTATTTTTAGGTGGTTATTTAATAGATATTGATCATATTTATTGATTTGATTTAATTAATTATGGATATGCCTATATCATTGACATAGATTGAATAATCAGTCAAGAATATTATAACTTTAGACATTTATTTACTAGTTCTTCTGTTAATGGTTTATTACACAGTATAATATTAGGTATAAAAAGTTCTATGATGGTATTTATATTTATATGAGTAAGAGCATCATTTCCTAGAATACGTTTTGATCAGCTTATGTCTTTCTGTTGAACAGTCTTATTACCTATTTTATTTGCTTTTATTATATTTATTCCATCTATATTATATTCATTTGGAATATTTTTTATTAATATAAACTTATTTTAATACACAAGCTATTAGACAAATAAATTTATTTATTTAAAGAAGTTAGCAGTGCTAATTTAATGTAAATTTATTCATATTCTTCTCTGAACTCATATTAGTCTTACTTGTTTAGATAATCTCACTAAAAGGTAATTATTTCATAGTTAACTTTATCAAGATTATTTATAAGGCTATGAGTACCCACATCAAATTTCACTAAATAAAAAAATTTTTATTTCCACCATGGTCCGCCTGTACATAGGTGCCGTTAAGTCTAAAATCAAAATAGAATATCTATTAAAAAAATGTTATTATCAAGTCTTGTTATAATACCTCTTATAGGTACAATTCTAGTCTCTAGTATAAATTCTTTTATACAAAATTCAACTAAATATATAAAAATCGTAGCACTAAGCACAAGTATATTAAATTTATTAATCTCTTTAATAATTTTTTTATTATTTAATAATAGTAGTAATCAATTTCAATATGTACAAGGGCATTATAATGTACAATATTTTGATATTTATTTAGGTATAGATAATATATCTATATATTTTATATTATTAACAACTATAATAATGCCTATAGCTTTAGTATCTAACTGAGATTCTATAAAAGAAAATGTAAAATCTTTCTTAATAATAATGTTATTATTAGAAACCTTATTATTAATGGTTTTTATGTCATTAGATATAATGTTATTTTATATTTTTTTCGAGAGTATTTTACCACCTTTATTTATCTTAATTGGAATATTTGGATCAGATAATAAAGTAAATGCTAGTTATTATTTATTTTTATATACATTATGAGGTTCTTTATTTTTATTATTATCAATATTAAGTACATCTTCAATTATGGGAAGTACAGATTTTGATACATTATTTAAATTAAATTTTGAATATACAACTCAAGTATTCTTATTTATAGGTATATTTATAGCATTTGCTGTAAAAACTCCTACAATTTTCTTAAACAATTGACTATTAAAAGCTCACGTTGAATCTCCTTTAGGTGGTAGTATTGTTTTAGCTGCCATTGTTTTAAAATTAAGTTTATATGGTATATTTAGATTAATATTACCAGTATTACCTAAAGCTTCTTTAGATTATACATTTATAATTTATACTATAGCTGTGATAACTATAATCTATGCTAGTTTAAGTACATTAAGAACAACAGATGTTAAAGAATTAATAGCTTATAGTTCTGTTTGTCATGCAGCAGTTTACTTAATAGGTATATTTAGTAACACTATACAAGGATTAGAAGGAAGTATAGTTTTAGGTTTAGCACATGGGTTTGTATCAAGTGGTTTATTTATATGTGCAGGTGGTATACTTTATGATAGAACTGGTACTAGATTAATATATTTTTATAGAGGAGTTACTCAACTAATGCCTATATTTGCTATATTATTCTTTATTTTAGCTTTAGGTAATTGTGGAGCACCTTTAACACTTAATTTTATAGGAGAATTTATGTCACTTTATGGTATAATAGAAAGATTACCTTTATTAGGAATTTTTGCTTGCTCTTCTATAGTATTCTCAGCTGCTTATACTATTTATATGTTTAATAGAATAGCTTTTGGAGGATCTTTTACAAAATTTGTTGAACATGGTTTATCTGATGTAAATAAAAGAGAATTTACTATGTTATTAATTTTAATTATATTTACAGTATTCTTAGGTATTTATCCTTCATTAATTTTAAATGTATTAGATTATTCTATGAATAGTTTAATATATAGTGTATAAATATACTTAATTAATATTTTATTATTAAGCCTACGTTTTTTCAAATATATACGTATTCTACAAAACAAAAAAAATAAATATGCCTCAATTAATACCATTTTATTATACAAATGAAGTTATGTTTGCATTTGCTATTTTAGTTTTAATTTTATATATATTATCTAAATATATATTACCTAGAATTATGCGTTTGTTTATATCTCGTTTATTTATTAACAAAATTTAATTTTCTAGTTAATGTGGATATTATAGAAAATTCTACAGTTTGTTATTTATCTCTAAAATAACAGTTAAATCATTTATCTATAAAATAACGACCGCAGGGTCGATGGCTGTAACTAAACGCTACAGAAAAGAAATATACATAAACGACTAGCATCATTTGAACTACTATGTCTTTATTTTTAGAAATAACTAGTCCATTAGATCAATTTGAGATAAGAAATATCTTAAATTTAGAAATATTAAGTGCTAATTTACAAATATCTTTAACTAATATAGGATTCTATTTAACATTAGGTGCTATAATTATATTAGGTTTAAGTATATTAGCAACAAATTATAACAAATTAGTAAGTAACAATTGATCTATAGCTCAAGAATCTTTATATATGACTATACATGGTATAGTTACAAATCAAATTAATGCAAAAAATGGTCAAATTTATTTCCCATTTATTTATACTTTATTTATATTTATCTTAATTAATAATTTAATAGGTATGATACCTTATAGCTTTGCTTCAACTAGTCACTTTGCTTTAACATTTGCTCTTAGTTTTACAATAGTATTAGGTGCAACTATACTTGGATTTTCTAGACACGGTTTAAAATTCTTTTCATTGTTAGTACCAGCTGGTTGCCCTTTACCTCTTTTACCTTTATTAGTTACAATTGAATTAATATCATATTTAGCTAGAAATGTTTCTCTAGGTTTAAGATTAGCTGCAAATATTACAGCTGGGCATATGTTATTAAGTATCTTAAGTGGTTTCGTTTATAATATCATGAATTCAGGAATTATATTTTTTATTGTGGGATTAATACCTTTATTATTTATAATAGCCTTTTCAGGTTTAGAATTAGCCATAGCCTTTATACAAGCTCAAGTGTTTGTAGTATTATCTTCTTCATATATAAAAGATGGTTTAGACTTACATTAATGATTTACATTAATAAAAAGACAACTTTTATAAGTGAATTAAATAGGAAAATTATAATTTTAATTTAAATTTACCTTAGTAGGCATATAGTCATAAAGAGTAATTTAAATTCTAAATTCCTTAGGTAGAAAATAGAAAAAAATTTTTATTAATTTAATATAAATATAAAAGCGAACAGTGACATTTAAAATATATAAAATTAATATAGTAATTTGAACATTATATAGTTTAGCTTAATAGCCTAACAAAAGAACACTTAGAGACCGGGGAAAAGGTCATCATGCAAATATAGAGTTTGGTGATGGCTCTGAATGAATGCTGTCCAAGCGCTTGACACATGCTAATCGTACGTTTCAATTAGTGCGCAAGCTATTAATTGAAAAGTGGTGTACAGGTGAGTAATATGATACTTACGCCTACCTTAAAGTAAAATTAGATTTTTTATATAAAGAAAGGGAAAAATTCCCGCTTTAAGAGGACAACAAGTGTCGACAAGAGAGGTAGTAGTTGAAGTGATGGTTTAACTAGCCTGTATCTCTTGTAACCGTATTTGAAAAAATGATCGGTCACATTGGGTCTGAAAAAAGCCCAATGCATATTAGTACAGCAGTGGGGAATATTGGTCAATGGCCTAAGGGCTGAACTGGTGACTTGGAAAAGTGATAAGTTCTAGTTTGATAATCAAAAAAATTATCTAGAGAATTGTATTTTATAAAGAATAAAGCTTTGTTTGTATATTTATAATGACAATATATGTATTTAGTCTTGACCAATTACGTGCCAGCAGTCGCGGTAATACGTAAGAGACAAGTGTTATTCATCTTAATTAGGTTTAAAGGGTACTTAGACGGTCTAAGTAAAAAAATAAATACTAGACTAGAGTTGTATAAAAGAGAATAGTACTTGAGGAGGAGGGATTATATCCATTTATACCAAAGGGACTCGGTAAATGCGAAGGCAACTCTCTAGGTAACAACTGACGTTAAAGGACGAAGGCACAGAGAACAAAAAGGATTAGATACCCAAGTAGTCTTTGCAGTAAATGATGAACGTCATAGGTTAGAAAGACATTAGTATTTTCACTTTAATAGTAAAAAGTGAAAATATTAACGCAATTTAGTCTATAAATGAAAGTGTAAGCGTTTCACCTCAAGAGTAATGTGGCAACGCAGGAACTGAAATCACTAGACCGTTTCTAACACCAGTAGTGAAGTATGTTGTTTAATTCGATGACCCACGAAAAACCTTACCATAACTTGAATATTTTACAGGAGTTGCACGGCTGTTTTCAGTTAATGTTGTGAAACTGTGGTTTCCACGTAATTAACATAATCCCTTACTTTATTTTTTATTTATTACTATAAAGTATTATTCCTAAAAATCAGGAAAAATAAAGGGGACAAAGACAAGTCATCATGGCCTTGATGTTATGGGCTATAGACGTGCCACATGTGCCTAAACAAAGAGATGCAAAAACGTGAGTTTAAGCTAATCTCTCAAAATAGGATATAAATATTAAGGATTGTAGTCTGAAATTCGACTATATGAATAGGTAATTACTAGTAATCGTGAATCACCATGTCACGGTGAATATAACTTTGGATTGGTACTAACTACTCGTCGCATGCTGAAAGGAAATCATGTAGTAAGTTTGCTATATTTAATAATAAGCAAAAAAATAATATGATTTATACTTATATTAATATTCTTCGTATATGTGTTTCTGATTAGTGTTAAGTCGAAATACGGTTCGTGTAGTGGAAGTTGCACGGGGATTATTAATTTTAACAATAACCAAATTATATAATATTTTATTATATATAAAGGAGGCTTCCTTTATTGGTAAAAAGGGTTGAGCTGTAAACTCAATAGCTATAGCTTTTAAGAGTTCGAATCTCTTGCCTCCTAGAATTAGTAACTTAATTAGGTAAAGGATTTCCTTGTCACGGAAATAGATGTCGGTTCGATTCTGATTTAATTCGAATGTAAAGGAAAATTCGCCATAGGTAGGGTAAGACATTTGCTAAATGTTATGTTTTATACATCTGGAAGTTCAAATCTTCTGTTTTCCGTATAACCTATATAGTTGGTTTAGTAACTGTATGCTTCCAAGCAGGTATGGTGAAGTCCTTTTTGGAAGTTTCTATAGCTCAACGGTAGAGCATGATACTGTTAATATTATGATAGATGTTCGATTCATCTTAGAAGCTTGTCATCTAACATAGCAGCTGCGAAGTCTAGTCTGGCTAAAATTGACTATATAAAGTTTATTATGTTGATTTATTCTACTAGAAGTAATTTTCAAGATCATCCTTTTCATTTAGTATCACCCTCACCTTGACCGTTTTATACTAGTATATCTTTATTTTCTTTAACTGCAAATGGAGCATTATCTATGCATTTATTTAATAATAGTTATATATTAATATTTATATCATTAGGTTTAGTTATAGCCTCTATGTCTTTATGATTTAGAGATATAATAGCTGAAGGGACATATTTAGGAAATCATACTTTAGCCGTACAAAAAGGATTAAATTTAGGTGTGTTATTATTTATAGCATCGGAAGCTTGTTTCTTCCTTGCCATTTTTTGAGCTTTTTTCCATAGTGCTTTAGCTCCAACAGTAGAATTAGGTAGTCAATGACCACCTATGGGTATAGAACCTGTAAATCCTTTTGAACTACCATTATTAAATACAGTAATTTTATTATCTAGTGGAGCAACAATAACTTATGCCCACCATTCTTTAATAAAAGGAGAAAGAAAAGGAGCAATTTATGGATCTTTAGCTACTGTTTTATTAGCTTTTATCTTTACTATCTTTCAAGGTGTAGAATATAGTGTATCTTCATTTACAATAAGTGACGGTGTATTTGGTACATGTTTCTTTTTTGGTACAGGTTTCCACGGAATACATGTAATCATAGGTACAATTTTCTTAGCTGTAGGTTTATGAAGAATAATAGCATATCATTTAACAGATCATCACCATCTAGGATACGAAGCAGGTATATTATATTGACATTTTGTAGATGTGGTTTGACTTTTCTTGTATGTATCAATGTACTATTGAGGTTCATAATCTATAGATAAAAAGCTGTTAGCGTGTTTTTTTAAACTAAGCGGGTATAAGTTAATGGTAGACTAGCTGACTTCCAATCTGTAAGTGTCAGTTCAAATCTGACTACCCGTAAGAATGCTTTTGTTGATAAAGAACTCCTAAAATACAAATAAGAGCTTGCGCAAGCTTGCATATATAAACCTTAAAGTCCTCATTCGAGATTGTATATTTTTAATTTACCAATATTCATTATATTAGTACTACAATTGATTTAGTATTCAACGGATACAAAATAGAAAGTTTAGATATTTTAAGTACAATGGCTTTATTAAGTGGAATTTTAGTTATATCTATTAAAAATCCAATTAACGCACTTATATGTTTAATTGCCTTATTTGGAATTATTTCTGTTTATTTAATATTTTGTGGTTTAGATTATATAGGTTTTTCTTATTTAATTGTTTATATAGGTGCTGTTTCAATACTTTTTTTATTCATATTAATGTTAATTAGTATACGAACAAGTGAATTACAAAGTAATAATTCAAATAGTATTCCTTTAGGTTTATTTACTTTAATTATATTAGATTATATATTAATAGATACAATACCTTATAATATAACTGTGATTAATAGTTATATGGGTAATTTATATAATGAATTTACAGCAAAAGATAATTATATAAATTCATTAAATCAAATTTTTGGTGAAAGTTCTAATGATAAATCTAATATAATGTACATAACAAGTAATAGTTGAGATGGAAATATAACTGAAACTGGTCATATAACAGCTATAGGTGATATATTATATACATCTTATAATATATGATTATTACTTGCTAGTTTAATATTATTATTAGCAATGGTTGGATCAATTATCATAACAATAAAACAAGAAGATAAAAAGAGTAATTAATTCAACGGCAGAATATTTGTTTTACACACGAAAGGTTAGAGGTTCAAATCCTTTATTACTCAAAAGTTATTGAACTTAAAGCTTAAAACCCTTTATGACTTAAAAGTTCTTTAACTTAATCGGTGAAAGTGCATTCTTGATAAGAATGAAATTTAAGTTCAAGTCTTAAAAGAATTAAAGAAAAGGGAATTGGCCGAGTGGTTTAAGGCGATAAATTTGAGCTTTATTATGTTTAATTACTGCATCCGTTCGAATCGGATATTCTCTGAAGAGCATAGTTTAATGGTAAAACATGAAGCTTCAACCTTCTAGTTCTTGGTTCAAATCCAAGTGCTCTTGATAAATTTCAATTAAATAGCCATTAGTTTAAATTTAAAAACAGAAGACAATATAAAGTTTTCAGTGGA